GCATGAAAGTATCCTTGAGAAAGCATAGGATCTTATGAAAAGAATTACAACACACTACTATAAGATGCTCTATTTTTACATAGAAATGTGTTCGCTCAAGAAAGACTCCAGAGGATGTTGATCGTAAATAAGAAGACTGTTTACGAATAAACAGGAATAAATATTCGCATTCATATACATAAGAATTATATAGGAACCAAAGGAATTTTTTCTTTCTTTTTGAAAAGGCGTAAATGAATTTCTTTGAAGTAACGAGACTATTCAAATTATGATATTCGTGGAAAATAAATCGCAATAAATGCAAAGAAGGAACATCCTTGATCCAGCATTGAAGTACTTGAACCAAGATTTCCAGATGTATGGGATGAGGTATTAGTAGATCTGACACATAATTCAAATGTAAAAATTTGTCCTCTAAAAAGGGAAATATTGAATGAATAGATCGTAAATTCTGATATTTTAGTATTTTTTTTTCTTCAGAGGATTCAGAAGAAGATACTAATTGCGACGAGAATGGAATTTCCAGAATGACTCCAAAACCTTCTGATACCATTTGAGAAGAAAAATGAGAAGAAAAAAAATTCTTGTACTCCCAAAATTCTTTTTTGTTAGAATCATTAAACGAAGAAATCAAAAAATTCTGTTGATACATTTGAGTAATTAAACGTTTCACAAGTACTAAACTAGATTTATTGTCATAACCAATAATTTCCACGGGTTCGTAAAAAATAAAACTATTGAAGTTATGATCATGAGCAAGTGAGTAAATATACTCCTGAAAGAGTAGCGGATATAGGAAGTTTTGTTGCCGAAATCCATCTTTTTTTAATTTAAATATCCTTAAAATTTTGCCATTTACGTACATTTCTACTGATGAAAACAAAAAAGGGAGTCGCTTCTTGTGTTATTGTTATGAAATGATAACATAGTGCAATATGGTCAGAACGGCGTATGTGTATTGTATATTATACAATAGTATATTCTTTATACTTTTAGACTATACTAGAACTAAAAATAATACTGTAGTATATTAGTGTATTATTAGTATATACAGTATTACACTACAGTAATACAATTACATTACAGTTTTTTTTTAGATATCCTTTATTATATATTATAATTATTTATATTTATTTATTTTAAGATATCTTTTATTATATTTATTATATTATTATATTTATTATATTTATTATATAATTATATGTATATATACATATTTATTATTTATTAAATATATATTATTATATAATTATATGTAATTATATGTATATATACATATTTATTATATATTTATTATATATACATATTTATTAAATATTTATTATATATACATACTGTATACTGTTATATTTATATTGATTGTGATGTAAATAACGTAATGGTAAAAAGATTATATAGATTATATAAAAGTTAAGAACAAATAAAGAATATATACCCCGGAGACAGAGAGCCCAATCAACAGATCTTTTTTCTTTCCCTTTCTATACAATCGGATTTATTGTTAATATAACTAGAATAACAATAAAAGAAATAAAGAAAATCTAAAATAACAAGAAGAAAAATAAGGAAAAGGTATAAAATCTTTTATTTTCGCAACCCGATCGCTCTTTTGACCTTGGAATAAATTTTTTTTATCAGTATACTATTTCTTAGTACACATCTGTCTTAAATTTTAAATAAAGAATAATTAGGATTCAAGAAAAAAAAAGAATCAATGGTCCACTCACAATTAACAAGAGAACCTTTTCCCGCATCAGGCACTAATCTATTTTTAACGTCTAATTAGACGGGGTCTTCATTCAAATTAAGAAGATAAGCTCGTTACTTTTTCGTCTTACTCGAATTGGAGCCATAAGGCTCTATCCATTTATTCACTAGACCCAACTATAATTCTTATGTTATATTATGAGTATTAAATTTTTTTATGATTATTTTATTTATTAAAATTATATTTCATATTTAACGACATGCTCTTTTTTCCATTCATTACCTTTCAGGATCAGTCGCGTTCTTATAAACTCTACCAATAGTCTTGACGAATTCTTTCCTTCATCCAAATGTGTAAAAGATCATAGTCGCACTTAAAAGCCGAGTACTCTACCGTTGAGTTAGCAACCCGGATCTATATGATGTGTAGATATGATCAAAATAAAATAAAAAAAAAATAAATAAAAATCAATGGAATTGAACTGTACAACTACATCAAAACATGGAACTAGGAAGAAAACAAATCTAAACAACAAAATATCAATAGGATCCGGTTCAAAAAACAAGAGATTCAAAATAGAATTGGAAAATTGACAAACCACCAAAATTTTTCCAATTTTTTATTTAGTTAAAATCCATTTTGTATAAAGTATAAAATACAGAAGAGGAAATCCAGCAAACCCATCCATTTTACTAAAATGAAGGAAAATGCTAATAGGGAGTGGAGATAAAAAGATCTATTTATCTACGAGATAATTATATCTGTTCGATACGCCATTGTCAATATGAATGGACTTTTTATAAAAAAAAATATTAATATTTAATAAATTAAATAAAATATAAATATTAAAATATTATAAAATATTATTATTATAAAATATATTAATATTAATTATTAATATAATATTAGATAATATTAGTAATATAATAAATAATATAATATAATTATTAGTAATATAATAAATAATATAATATAATATTAAATAATATAATATTAAATAATATAATATATATAATATAATTAAATAATTAAATATAATATTGTATTGGATATATTGGATATTATTGGATATTGGATTAGCACAACACAAATGATAAATAAGAGATTTGAGCGTAAACAATTAAGGTAGATATAAAATATAGAAAACAAAAAAAAAAATATCAGGTTTCCTTAATCAAAAAATAAATAAAAATAAATAAAGGTACAATACAAATACAAGAAGAAAGATTACCCCCCCCTGTTGGGGGGGTTCCACAACAAGAAAAAAATAAATAAAATAAACTAAATTAAGTAAGAATAAGATAAGATAGAACAAAAAAAGAACAAACTTTGAATAAAGAATTACACAAGGATAGGTACTAGCTTTTTCTATTCATGACTTTTATTCTGATCAAAATAAACTCGAAATTCTTTATTTAAAGAGTTCTGCCTTCCTTAAAATATTATGAACAGTTCCTGTGGGTTGAGCACCCTTTTCAAGGAAATATAGAATAGCAGGAACATTTAAATAAGTTTGATTATTTATCGGATCATAAAAACCCACTTTTCGAAGATCTCTTCCTTCTTTTCGGGATCGAACATCAATTGCAACGATTCGATAGATGGCTCATTGGGATAGATGTAGATAAAGGATGCCCCCCCCCTAGAAACGTATATGAGGTTTTCGCCTCATACGGCTCAAGAAAAGATGATTCTAAATTCTATAATTCTATTCTATATATTCTATATTATACTATATTATAATATACTATATTATAATTATATAATTTATATATATATAATATATAATTTATATATTTATTTTATATATTTATATATATAATTTATATATTTTTTTTCTTCTTTTCTTTACAGAAAAAAAAATCTCAGTCGTACTCCTAACTCAAGTTGGATAGTTTTAAAAGAGTTCGAAAGGAAATCTTTATAATTTATTGAGCTGTCTCTAACTTATTTTTTTGTCTCCTTTAGGATCTATTTTTTTTTTTACTCATTCTGATCCAATTGTTGAGACAAGTGAAAATAGTATTTACTTGTTCCGGAATTCGTTGTCTTTGCTTTACGATTTGTGAAATCTTTGGGTTTAGACATTACTTTGGTGATCCTTACTTCTTTTCAAAAAGGCAGCAACATACCTTTTGTTTTTTATATGGAAAAAAGAACAATCATACGAAAGATTGATTTCTTTGTGATACACTTTTGATCAAAACAGTTTTAAAATTTCGACAAATTTAACTTTTTTTTTATTTAAAACTTGTTAAAATTTTAACCTCTCCATTTATATATTCTATTGACGATCTATTTACTAATGATCTATTTACAAAGTTGGTCTAACTTATTGATTGTCACTAACCCTAGATTATTCTCCCGATAAATAAATCAATCGTTTTTACTCGAGCTCCACCATATGCTATACCATTTAGTCTTTTTATTTACCAACCTAAGGCAAATGAAATTAGGTTCCTAGCAGGACAAACTATGTCGAGACAAGAGCATCTTCATTCCTATAGAAAATGATGGATGGAAAAATCCACAGCCAATCATGTCCTTCAAGTCGCACGTTGCTTTCTACCACATCGTTTCAAACGAAGTTTTACCATAACATCCCTCTCCTTTGATTTTTATTTTGAAGCGTATGCAATTGATTCAATATGAAATCATGAATAGTCATTGGCTGAACCGATATATAATAATTCACACTTACCTATCCATAGATAGGTAAGTTTTTGTCCGAAAAGGATTTCACTTAAATTAACCCCATATTTTATCATATGAAGAAAATCACATGAAAAAAAAATCTTTTATTTTTATTTTTACTTTTATTCAAATGAAAAAGAAATCCCCATGAATGGCTAAAGATTTTCAGCTACTTAAACTAATTATAAAAACTATAACTATAGTAACTTTATACTAAACTAAATATTTCATTTCAATATTCAATAAAAAATAATAAATTAAATATTATATTATTAAATATTTTAATATTTTTTGAATTATTTTTTTTTTATAATTAGATGATGATATTATTTAATTATGTTTAATTATGATAATATTTATGATTCATTATATAATGTTATGATTAATTATATTATTATTTACTTATATTTATGATTTACTATCTCCAATATCTCCAATTGAATATTATTTTCATTTTAAACAGGAGAGTAGGTTAAGAATACAGTTTATTTGTTTTCATTATTATGGATTATAATTAATCTCGTGTAAGGTAAGATGAAAGAGAAAAAAAGGGAGTCTGATCTTTTCGTATCTATATCAAAAAAAAAAACTCACTTCAATATGAAGTGAGTAATACGAGCATACCCTGAGTGTAAATAGAATGATACAAAAAATTCTTATTTTTTGAATGAAAAGAAAGATATGATTCTAAGAATCATTATTAAATTTAAGAATAAAGGATTGGATCACATTGTATCCAATGTTAAACAGAAAAATTTTTAATTCCTTAATTTTAATTTAAATTCTATTTAAATAGAGAAGAATCCCTCGTTTATGATGAAAACGACCTGGGACGGAAGGATTCGAACCTCCGAGTAACGGGACCAAAACCCGTTGCCTTACCGCTTGGCCACGCCCCATTTTTATTTTCCTTTCTAAGGAAACCTAAGATCAATATTGATTATTCGTCAATAACCAACCAAAATAAATATAGGACATGTTGTCCCTAGGATTCAACACATGTAGATATAGAATAAAAAAGATTCATTGATCATTACATAAAATTCAATTAAGATATTGTATGAAAGTAGAATTCCTTATATTCTAAGTATTTTAATTTAACTTGATTGTAGAATGTAAGGAAGTATTTTTGATTGAGGAGAGGTAAAAGAAAAAGAAGAATTTTTTTTTTCTCTTTTATCCACCTTTTTTATTTTTATCTCATAAAAACAACTCAATCAAATCTGATAATTTATTATCATTTCAATTTCATTTTAAAGAACAAGAAAAAATGTTTGTTATGTTTAATACTTTTAGTTTAATCTGTATCTGTCTTAATTCTAACCTTTATTCGAGTAGTTTTTTCTTCGCCAAATTACCCGAGGCTTATGCCTTTTTCAATCCAATCGTAGACGTTATGCCAGTTATCCCTGTACTCTTTTTTCTCTTAGCCTTTGTTTGGCAAGCTGCCATAAGTTTTCGATAAAAAATGAATCTCTATTCAATTTATATTCGTGATTTCTTCGATAAAAAAAGATGATATTTTGATTAAAAAAATAAATAAGATCGGATAAGTCTGACATTAGGAACCCTCGATTAAAAAAGCTAAATTCTGGTATTTTATATTGTATATTTATATATTGAATTTAATTTTAAATTTGAATAAGGGAGCGATGATTTTTGATCAGCTTATTTCTTCCTTTGTTCTAACCTTCTCTTTCTAAGATCCCATATAATATCTAATTATAGATATGACAATAAATTTTTGGTAACGAAAAAATCCGAATCTTATTACATTAGTATTACATTAGAAAGAAATTTGTGAAAATAAATTTAAAAAACTTACTTTTTTAATCTTTAGAGTGCCATATCAAAATAATGTAAATATATTAATATATAGCGTGTGTCGTAAAATAGGTGATCTATTTCCTTTTTAAAATAAATGATATTATTTATCTTGGAGATTGTGTAATGCTTACTCTTAAACTCTTCGTTTACACAGTAGTAATATTCTTTGTTTCTCTCTTCATCTTCGGATTCTTATCTAATGATCCGGGGCGTAATCCTGGGCGCGAGGAATAAAAAAAGAGATGAGATTCGTTTTTAGTTTTTCATAGGTAAATCTATCAATAAATGGAATAGATACTAGATAAAGAAAGATAAAAATTTCATAAAAATAAAAGAAAATTAATAATAAAAAATTCTTCAAAATTATAAAAATTCAAGTGATCGGGTGGGTCGGAGAGAGGGGGATTCGAACCCCCGGTGCGAAAAATTCGTACAACGGATTAGCAATCCGACGCTTTAGTCCACTCAGCCACCTCTCCCCATTCAAAAATTAAAGTTTATCATGTGATGTGACACGTGAAGCCAAGATTGAGAAAAATTCTTATTTTCCTTCTTTTTTATTAATTATAAGATTAAGTAATCTAAAAAAAAAGTAATGTAATCATTAATGTAATCATTGTAATATATATATATAATTAAGAATATATACTTCACTTCTTTCATTTTAAATGAAATTCGAACAATAACAATAGATAAAAATCTAATAACTAAAATATAGAAAAAAGTGTAATAAAAACACATAAAAAAATGGATAAAGTGTCAGATATCCACGAATTTGATCAGTAATTAAATTTTTATAATGAGTCGAAACAGATTTCTACATATAGAAAGAATACTTTATTTCTTATTTCTTTGATTTTGTACAAAGGGTTCGTTTACCCGGCCTGGTTAAGTACTGGCCGGGCCAGTACTTCTTTTGTTCCAACGAACAAAACAATTTTTGTTTTTATATTAAATCAAAATTCTTATCGAAACAAGAAGAGATATTTTGATTCCCATTATTAGTTATTAGAAATAGTATTAGATTCTAATATATGGATTTATATAGATTATCTTATAAATTATCTAAATTATCTATAATCCAGATTAATATATATTAATATTATTAATTTATATTTATATTTATTAATATTATTAATATTTATTATCATTTATTATCTTAATCTTATTTCTATTTCTATATTTCTATATTTCTATATACTACTATATACTATATATATTTATATATATATTCTATATATATTATATATTTATATATCTATATTTAAATA